CCAGAAAGGTTCCAGAAGATGTTAATCGTAAGCAAGAAGATTGTTTACGAAGAAACAACAAGAAAAATTCATATTCTGATACATAAGAGTTATATAGGAATCGAAATAGTCTTTTATTTTCTTTTGAAAAAAGAAAAATCGATTTCATTGACGTAATAAGACTATTCCAATTCGAATAATAGTTGAGAAAGAATCGCAATAAATGCAAAGACGGAACATCTTGAATCCGGTATTCAACGAGTTGAACCAGGATTTCTAAATGGATAGGATAGGGTATTTCTATATGCGATAGATAATGTAAATGCAAAAATTTGTCTTCTAAAAAGGGAAATATTGAATGAATAGATTGTAAATTTTGAAACGTTGGTATTTCTTTTTCTTCCGGACAAGATAGTTGCCCTAGCGAAAGTGGGATTTCTACAACGATCGCAAACCCCTCAGATAGAATCTGAGAATAAAACTTAGAATAAAAATAATTGCTGTGATCCAACAATCGATCCTGGTTAGGATGATTACCCGAATTAATCCAAAAATTCTGCTGATACATTCGAATAATTAAACGTTTCACAAGTAGTGAACTAAATTTCTTGTTATTACAACCAAAAATCTCCACAGGTTCGGAACCATTTAATCCATAATCATGGGCAAATGCATAAATATATTCCTGAAAGAGAAGTGGGTAGACGAAGTATTGTTGACGAGATTTCTGTTTTTCTGAATACCCTTCGAATTTTTCCATTTGTATTTCTACTTGAATCAGAGAAAAAAAGCATTTCTCGGTTTATCAAATTATGATACATAGTGCAATATGGTCAGAACAAGGTGTTGCATAATATAAACCCTGGAAAGAAAGGGAGTCTAATCCATAGATCTTTTTTCGCTCCTTTTCTATCTAATTAGTTTATGTTTGTTCTAATTACAAAACAAACAAGAACTAATCCTTTATTTTTGCTGGCCAATCGCTCTTTTGACTTTGGAATACAGTCTCTTTATCAATATACTGTTTCTTTTACACATTCAATTCATAACATCCCTTTTCATAACATCCCTTTTCAATCGATAAAAAAAAATAATTAGGATTTCTAAAAAAAAGTAAAGGGTCCACTCATAGCAAAACCTAACCTTTTCCCGCATCAGGCACTAATCCATTTTTAACGTCTAATTAGATTGGGGAATCCTTCCAATTAAGAAGTTAAGCTCGTTGCTTTTTATTTTACCAGAATTAGAGACAGTCTCTATCCATTTATTCACTAGACCCAGAAAATCGGAATTTTTTTATTAAAAAAAAAAAGAAATTAATTTTATTACGACATGCTATTTTTTCCATTCATTACCTTTGAGGATCAGTCGTGGTCTTCTAGACTCTACCAAGAGTCTGGACGAATTTGTTGCTTCATCCAAATGTGTAAAAGATCATAGTCGCACTTAAAAGCCGAGTACTCTACCATTGAGTTAGCAACCCGGATAAAATAGGATCTCTTAGATACAATCGAAATCAAAAAATCGATGGAATTACACCGGACACTCCTGTTAAAACATTGAATTAGCAAGACATCAAAAGAAAGATTTATCACCCATTAACAACACTCAAATACCAAAATGAACAGATGCGGTTAAATTTCACTAAGGGTAGGGTAAAAAAGGGGGCCCAATTACAATGGCAAAATTGTCATTTTTTTGGCAATTTTGATTTCTTTAAATCAAAAAATCTTGTATGCTTGTATGAGAGTATATGCAAGGGGGGCAACCCTATCATTTGAGCGAAGTTGTAGACCGAAATACCTAATATGGAGTGACGATAAAGAGACCCATCTATCTACAAATTCTAGATGTTCAATAGACCTTTGTCAATGGAAATACAATGCAATTAGATACAAAAAGGAAATAAAATAAGGACTTTTGTTGGATTGGCACGACATAAATGCAGCAAAAAAAATAGGACTAAGAAACAGGCAAATTGTGTCTAAATAATTAAGGGGTACTAGCGACCCTCTCCTACTTTTTTATTCATTTAATTCTTCAATTAACTCAAAGTTATTTCTTTATCTTTAAAGAATTCTGCCTTCCTTAAAATATCATAAACTGTTCTTGTAGGTTGAGCCCCCTTTTCAAGAAAATATAGAATAGCTGGAACATTTAAACAAGTTTGATTCTTTATCGGATCATAAAAACCTACTTTTCGAAGATCTCTTCCTTCTCTTCGAGATCGAACATCAATTGCAACGATTCGATAGATAGCTTATTGGGATAGATGTAGATAAACAACCCCCCCCTAGAAACGTATAGGAGGTTTTCTCCTCATACGGCTCGAGAAAATGATTCGAATTTCTGTCTATAATACAAGTAGATACAAATTGGATTATGACTTGCATTAATTCCCTTAAAGAAAAGAAAAAAATTTCATTTATACTCATGACTCAAGTTGGCTAATTTTTACTGACGGACTTCAAAAGAAAAACCCTTCGAAATTTTTTGAGTCGTCTCTAAACTCTTTTCTTTATCTCATCTCGAACAAATTGACTTTTATTCCTTATTCTGATCTAATTCTATTGTTGAGACGGTTGAAAATCGTGTTTACTTGTTCCGGAATCCTTTATCTTTGATTTGCAAAATCCTTGGGTTTAGACATTACTTAGGGAACTCCTATTCTTTTTTCTTTCAAAAGAGTAGCAACATACCCTTTCTTTTTTCTTATTTCCTTCGATAAAGCATTTCACTCTTCTATAGAAATCAAATATGAACCATGGATTCAGATAAACTTTTAATCGAAAAAGTTTTTCCAATCTTCCAAAATTGGACTTTTTTGTTATTTTAACCTTTTGATTTCTATATTAAGGATAGACTGACAAAGTTGACCAAATTTATTAGTTTTCACTAACCCTAGATTCTTTCCCTTGATAAAAAAGAAATTTTGTCCTCTCGAGCTCCATCGTGTACTATTTACTTACATTACAAACAACCCAGCGCAAATTAGGTTCGGGACGAATAGAACAGACTATGTCGAGCCAAGAGCATTTTCATTACTATGGAAAATGATGGATAGCAAAATCCACAATCGATCATGTCCTTCAAGTCGCACGTTGCTTTCTACCACATCGTTTTAAACGAAGTTTTACCATAACATTCCTCTAATTTCATTGCAAAATGGTATCGAGAATTGATCCAATATGGATGGAATCATGAATAGTCATTGCTTTTGTATACTAATTCAAACTATCTATGTAGAAATATGGATAAAAGAAACTAAGTATTTTTCGGGGAACACTCTGCAAAGATCCAATTTAATTAAACCCATATTCTATCATATGAATGAAACATAGTTCCAAAAAGAGGAATAAAATAGTTTGCTTAAAATTTTTTTATTATTGAATTTCCATTCTCAACAAAGAACTCAAGATGATCAATTCTGAAATGACAAGGATCGACTCTTCCCCAACAAATAAACTATCAACCTCCAAAAAAGTTGAATTAATTAAATTAATTAATATATTTTTATGTAACAAAAACAATTAACTATTAACCAAATAAGCCAATGAATAACCAAATAAGCTATGCCAATGAAAAGATTGGTAGTTTTTGGGTAGTTATAAAATTCTCATACTTCTTCGACTCGAATAACAAAAGAAAGAATTTTTTTTTTTTTTCAATCAATTCGAAAGTCGAGTAGACAGAATATATGAATTTCTCTCTAATCCTCGCATTCCATTGATTTATAAATGGATATTTGCAAATCGGATAATACCTAAAATAGAAAAATAGCGTCCCTATCCGTAGAATGGAAACCCTTTTCTTTTTTCTCCCGCCGACCTTGGTCAAAAGTTTTAAGGCCTGTGCTGAAACAAAAAACATCCTACTCTTTAATCTGGCCATGAAACATAGAATTAGGATACCCCCCTTTTTTTTTACTTACTTTAGTTCTTTAGTTTGGTGAAAATAAATAAGGGGATACTTCGTTTCTTTCATATTGGGTGTCAAATGTATCCTGTAAGAATTCCCACTTCATAGATACGGAGCATAAAGTTTATCTAAGAAGTTCAAATTTCTAAACACATATTCAAAACACATATTGAGTAATGAGTAGTAGGGGCATATCCTGAATGTGCCTGATAGACAAAAATTTTTCAGGAAAATAAAATAAAGATATTAAATTTGACTGGACTTGACACTTTAGTTTTAGTTTTCTGAGAAAGAAAATAAATGCTTAGAAATGCATCTAATCTACGAGTTCATTAAGAGATAATTATTCTCCTTAATAAACTTTTGTGTCGCGCAGGGCACAATACGATTCTATCTTTCGCTTCATCAGAAAAAATCTGGGACGGAAGGATTCGAACCTCCGAGTAACGGGACCAAAACCCGCTGCCTTACCACTTGGCCACGCCCCATTTCATTTCGTTTTATGCGACACTAATAAACATTATTATTTTTATATAATATTCGTCAATCCCACTTCAATTACCTAAAAAAGGAGACATATTTTCTTGCTAGGATTCTAGACATGCGGATAATATAGAATCCAAAAAATGCATTGATCATTACATGGAATTCTATTAAGATATTATATGAAAGTCGAATTTCTTCCATTCTCATTTGAGAATGCGAATACAAGGAGGTATTTTGCGTTTTGGAAAGTCCGAAGAAAAAAGGATTTTGAATCCACCTTTTCTTTTGCTTTTTCCCTTAGAAAAATAACTCAATCAAAATTCAATTATCTACTCTACAAGAACGAAATGCTTGTTATGCCTAATATACTTAGTTTAACCTGTATCTGTTTTAATTCTGTTCTTTATCCGACTAGCTTTTTCTTCGCCAAACTACCCGAAGCTTATGCCATTTTCAACCCAATCGTGGATGTTATGCCTGTCATACCTGTACTCTTTTTTCTATTAGCGTTTGTTTGGCAAGCAGCTGTAAGTTTTCGATGAAATCTTTACTATGTCTGTCTGCCAAATTGAATGATGTATTGATTCCAAAAAAATTCAAAAAATGGATAAGAGCTGAGAAGTCTTATATTATGAACTTTCGATTCTAAAATTCAAATTCTTTTCCATTGAATGTATAGCTGCAGCAATAAATTTGGATCAGCCTTTCTATCCCCTGCGCCTACGTGGAGCAGGTACCTTTAGGTACCCACACAACACCTAAACTAATTTTTGATATTGATAAGATTGCTTATTTTATTATAAAGCAATTCTTACAATTTTTTTAGAATTGATTTTTGCATTTTTAGGTGTCAAAATAAACAAAACCCATCCTAGTGGATCTGTGTGGTAAGAAAAAATGGGTAATCTATTCCTTAACAAAAAAATCTTGGAGATTATGTAATGCTTACTCTCAAACTTTTTGTTTATACAGTAGTGATATTCTTTGTTTCCCTCTTTATCTTTGGATTCTTATCTAATGACCCAGGACGTAATCCTGGGCGTGAGGAGTAAAAATCCAAAATTTTTGGGAATTTTTTCTTACAAATTGGATTTATTTCGTACATTTATCTATGAGAAAATCCGGGGGTCAGAATTCCTTACAATTTGAAAGTCCCAAATGATCCGAGGGGGCGGAAAGAGAGGGATTCGAACCCTCGGTACAAAAAAATTGTACAACGGATTAGCAATCCGCCGCTTTAGTCCACTCAGCCATCTCTCCCCGTTCCAAATCAAAAGGTTTTCGTGATATGACAGAGGCAAGAAATAACGATAGTGTATAAAAATTATATTGCCAATTCCATTTTAATTATATTCTTTTTTCTTAATATTAATAAAAAAAAGAATATAATTCTTGTTTTTTCTTTCCAAAATTCGATATAGGCTGAGAAACAATCAGATAAATTTTCTCTTCAGCGGGCAGTTCCATATAGGATTTGTTAGAATAAAACAAGCAGGTTATAATTTTTTTTTTATTATTTATCCACAAAAAAGGTTCTTATCAAACCCATAATAAAATTGGAAAGAAAGATAAAGTAAGTAGACCTGACCCCTTGAATGATGCCTCTATCCGCTATTCTGATATATAAATTCGATGTGGATGAGATTGGTGTATAAGCGAATTTTTTGTATTTCCTTAGACTTAGATCGCGCAAGGCAAGAATTTTTCGCTATTTACGATTTCATATTCTTGTTACTAGACGTTCTATAGGAATAAGAAGAAATCGCAACTCTTTTCCGTTACACATAAAAAGGGTTTCAAAAGTCCATTTTTCTTTTCAATATCGTTCTTTTTTTTCCGAATCCTATTTTTGTTCTTCCACCCATGCAATAGAGAGCGAATGAGAAAAGAGGGGTTATGTTTCTCTTAAAAGATAGGCTTTGAATTGAAATAGGAACCATGGAATAATGCTGAATTCAAATGTTTATTTCTTTATTTCTTGTTTTATTCCTATAGTATAAGAAAATTTAATTGAATGAAATTCGTGGATTTACCACGACCTTGGTTGTGACCCCATAGATAAAAATGCTAAATTTCTATCTTCGAGACCTTTGAAAAAGGGCATTGAACGAGAAAGAAGTCGTCCACAGATAATCAAACTATCGTATGCCCTGGAAGTAATATGAGATGCTCGGAAATGGTTGAAGTAATTGAATAGGAGGATCACTATGACTATAGCCCTTGGTAGAGTTACTAAAGAAGAAAAGGATCTATTTGATATTATGGACGACTGGTTACGAAGGGACCGTTTTGTTTTTGTAGGATGGTCCGGCCTATTGCTCTTTCCTTGTGCTTATTTTGCTTTAGGGGGTTGGTTTACAGGGACTACTTTTGTAACTTCTTGGTATACCCATGGATTGGCTAGTTCCTATTTGGAAGGTTGCAATTTCTTAACCGCGGCGGTTTCCACCCCTGCCAATAGTTTAGCACACTCTTTGTTGCTACTTTGGGGCCCGGAAGCACAGGGGGATTTTACTCGTTGGTGTCAATTAGGGGGTCTGTGGACTTTTGTCGCTCTCCATGGGGCTTTTGCACTAATAGGTTTCATGTTACGTCAATTTGAACTTGCTCGGTCTGTTCAATTGCGGCCTTATAATGCAATTTCATTCTCTGGTCCAATCGCTGTTTTTGTTTCCGTATTCCTTATTTATCCACTGGGACAATCTGGTTGGTTCTTTGCGCCGAGTTTTGGCGTAGCAGCTATATTTCGATTCATCCTTTTCTTCCAAGGATTTCATAATTGGACGTTGAACCCATTTCATATGATGGGAGTTGCCGGAGTATTAGGCGCAGCTCTGCTATGCGCTATCCATGGGGCTACCGTAGAAAACACTCTATTCGAAGACGGTGATGGTGCAAATACCTTCCGCGCTTTTAACCCAACTCAAGCTGAAGAAACTTATTCAATGGTCACTGCTAACCGCTTTTGGTCCCAAATCTTTGGTGTTGCTTTTTCCAATAAACGTTGGTTACATTTCTTTATGCTATTTGTACCCGTCACCGGTTTATGGATGAGTGCTATTGGCGTAGTTGGCCTGGCTCTGAACCTACGTGCTTATGACTTCGTTTCCCAGGAAA